ACAGAGCATAGTTTAGGTAGAATACCGGCTTTGGGGGTCGGTGGTGAAGGTTAAAGTCCTTTTGTTCTGAAGCCTTGAGCAGGGGTTAGGCTGCAGTCTTCGGCTTACAAGACCGACGCTTTAATTTAAGCTATCAGGGCGTAGCTTTTACTTGGACTTGCACCAAGAGATGTTGGCGCCTAAGGCCAGTGGAGGGCTCTTTTCCTTTAAAAGCGTGCGTAGGCATAAGGTATATAATTTCGTATAAAGTTCACTCATATATATAGAAGATGTATATGCTATATATAAGAGTTTAGGTACTTTTGAAAAATGAAGTGGGAGTGGGAGAAGTGTGATGTAAGTAAAATGTGTTAACGGACATTTGGGGGGCTAATAAACGATGAGAGAAGAATGTTAATAGATTTATTGAGAGACGTCTGAAAAGGGGTTGATGTAAAATAATAAAAGTTAATAAAAAAGTGTATAAATTAACGCACATCTCAAAGGGGGCGGGTGTAAAATAATAAGTTAAAAAAAGGGGTTGTAAAATTAGTTAACATCTGAAAAGGGGGCTGACGCAAAATAATGAAAAAGTAAAAAGTAGGTTTTAAAAAAGTAAAAAAATAACAATTTTAAAATTGATGGACATCTAAAAATGGGCTAATGCAAAAAAAAAAAGAGAAATTAAGAAAGAAAAAAAAAATAAAAAAAAAAAGTGAAAAATTTAATAAACATCTGAAAAGGGGGCTAGTAAAAATGACAAAAAAAAATAAAAAAAAAAAAAAAATAAAAAAAAAATAAAATAAAAAAAATAAAAAGGAGCTTTAAAAAAAATGTATTACTTGATAAACATCTAAAAAGGGGGTAAGTGATGGGTACCTGAAATGGTTAAACAGTTTAAAAGAATTGAACTCGGAGGGGTCTGTATAATAAAAACCTAAAGGATAGAAATTGACCCGCCCTTTGAAAAGTAATTGATATATAAGATTGAAAGTAAATATAAATTGGATGGGGTTCTATAATAAAAACCTAAAGGATAGAAATTGACCCGCCCTTTGAAAAGTAATTGATATATAAGATTGAAAGTAAATATAAATTGGATGGGGGTATAAAACATTAATAAGACCTTGAAAGGGTAATGTAAAATGGTGTACAGCTTAACAGTGGGGTTGATTGTGCGTAAAAAATTAAAATTGTGGAAACTTCTGTGGGTTATTTTATATTCTTGGGTAGAAGCTTGGGGGGTGGCCTGCGGCAAATATTTCTATAAACCTTAATCTCGGGGGGGGTTTTAAGGCTAACTATAGGAAATTTGGTGTGGGGGGGGAAAGGGGGGGGTAAGGAAAAAAAAACGCTGAAAACAGCCATGAAAAAATTTTTAAAAATTATAGGGATTGCCGAAATTTGCGGTGTTAAGAGGGGGGAAGAATCACTGATGATGATATAACACTATGTCATTCGAGCATTAATTAAAATGCATCATACAAGTGATAATGCTATGAAAGATTCCACCTGCGCCATAAGTCCAACCCCTGACTGAAAGCCGTGAGCCCACTCCAAGTAGGTGTTGATCGCAAGTTCCCCCCAAAAAAAAAAAACCAGGTGTTCTCGCTGTCATTAAGTGGCCTGAGCTTGTATCCAGGTATTTAACGCATAGGAGGGTTACCTTTTAAAGCGCATTTGGTATTCGATTAAGAGATGTGGGTCCATAGATTCACATCCGTCAGTTACCTTCTAAAGGGCAAGTACTGTTACTCTACGATCGAGGTCCATTGGAAGGTTAACCAGCTCCCTAGGCCTGAACCAGGGGTGGTTGACGGGGGTTACGGTAGGGCTGATGAGTGGACGTCATGTGTCGTTTTACAGTGTTGAGGACTGGTTCATTTATGGTATAAATAATGATTTATGCAATTAATCAAGTTATGCTTAATATGAGATAGTCCATGGTAGGGTATTAAGGAAGATAGTCGTGAGAGTCTGCATGATTTCATGCAAGTGAAGGTCTCACCTTGATGATATGAACTAAACACGCATTATATTGGAAGGTGTGTTGGGTAACCCTTAAGGGGTAAACTGAGATTATTTAGAGGTGTATCATTACACTGATTTGGCAGGATTGAGCAATTTGGAAGATCCAGTTGGACTCACTTGGTTTGAAATACGTATTAACGCTAGCAAGGGAAGGTCCTATCAAGTAGACATAATATGGGCGGATTCCAGTCATGTGGTAGGTTATTCTTTTATAGTCCAATCATTAACATGTAAGTTTACTATATTATGGGCTATAATAAGCTTGATGTAAATAATTTAATGTTTATTGTACATAGTATGTTGTAGATGCTACATATGTAGATGTTTGTAAAATTATGTTGATAAATTTGTATAAGAGTAAATGAGGGGTCATTACACATAGAATTATGGATGAACAGTATATGGTCTACTTAATGTGCCTATAATATAGATGAATGATTATTATATACATAGAGATAATACTTAGGCATATGATCTACTTAATATGCCTGTAGTATAGATGAATGATTATTACAGTGCGTCTAGACTTTGAGGAGCTTGTTTTCTAGGAGGCCTAAAGTGGGAACGAGAAGGACAAAGATTAAGAAGTAAAGCCCGGAGGTGATTTGGCCGATGATAATGAATGGGTCTTCTACCGGTTGGCCACCGATTCATGTAAGAATGGCTGTGTTGGCGATTAGAGTTCAAAAGAAGATTTTTGCGATGGGACGGAATATGAGTGAACGGAGTTTAGAAGTGTGGATGATGGGCATTAGGAATAGGATGAGAATTGAGAAGAGAAGGGCAAGAACACCGCCGAGTTTGTTGGGGATTGAGCGTAGGATAGCGTAGGCGAACAAGAAGTATCATTCCGGCTTAATGTGGGGAGGTGTGACTAGGGGGTTGGCAGGTGTAAAGTTGTCTGGGTCCCCAAGGAGGTTGGGGGCGAAGGTTGATAGGGTTGCGAGTGCGCCGAGTAAGATGACGAAGCCGAAGAGATCCTTGTAGGAGAAATAGGGATGAAATGTAATTTTGTCGAGGTTGGAGTTAAGTCCTGTGGGGTTGGATGACCCAGTTTGATGGAGGAAAAGGAGGTGGATTATACTTATAGCGGCAATGATAAATGGGAGGATGAAGTGGAATGTGAAGAATCGGGTGAGAGTGGCGTTGTCGACTGAAAAGCCCCCTCAGATCCATTGAACTAGGTCGGAGCCGATGTATGGGGCAGCTGAGAGGAGGTTAGTGATTACGGTGGCGCCTCAGAAGGATATTTGGCCCCATGGAAGGACATAGCCTACAAAAGCTGTAGCTATCACTAGGAATAGAAGGATAACTCCGATGTTCCATGTTTCTTTGTAAAGGAAAGAGCCGTAATAGAGGCCTCGCCCGATGTGGAAGAAGATGCAGATAAAAAAGAAGGATGCACCGTTAGCATGAAGGTTGCGAAGGAGCCAGCCGTTATTAACATCGCGGCAGATGTGGGCAATAGATGAAAATGCGAGGGAGGTGTCGGCTGTATAGTGTATGGCCAAGAATAGTCCGGTAGCGATTTGGGCAATTAGACATACTCCTAGGAGTGACCCGAAGTTTCATCAAGAGGAAATGTTAGAGGGAGTAGGAAGGTCAATGAATGAGCCATTAACAATTTTGAGGATGGGGTGGGATTTGCGTATTGTGGGGGCCATAAGGTTTTTGTAGTTGAATGACAACAATAGCTTTTCAAGCTATGGGTCTAGGTTAAAGTCCTGGCAGGAACTATGATTATAGAATTATGTTTATTGATGGGGTTTTTGGCGGTGGCTTCCAATCCGTCACCTTATTATGCGGCTTTGGGTTTAGTGGGGGGTTCTGGGGTGGGGTGTCTAGTGTTAGTGAAGTGGGGGGTTAGTTTTTTATCTTTAGTGTTGTTTCTTGTGTACTTAGGGGGAATAATAGTTGTGTTTGCTTATTGTGCTGCATTGGTAGCAGAGCCTTATCCTGAGGCGTGGGGGAGTCGGGTGGTGATGAGTTACCTCGTAGTATACAATCTAGTGCTACTGGTTTTATGGGGGACGCAGGCGGAGCGTGGGGGGGTAAAAATTTTGTTTTCTGGGGCGGGGTGAGAAGTGGGGAATAATGAATGGTGGGGGGTTGGTAATATATTATGTAGTGGTGGGTGAGTTTTGTTTTTAGGGGGGTGGGCCCTGTTATTAACTTTGTTTGTGGCATTAGAGGTGGTGCGCGGGCATAAAGGGGGAGGGGCTTTGCGGGCTGTGAGGCGTGTGATAGGGGGTGGCATACTAAAATAGGTGGCAGTTGTAAGACTAAAAAGTTGTGTTATGTGGGGAGGTTGTAGGTAACGTATCGGAGTTGACCTGGTGATTATTAAAATTGAAGTTGCAAAGAATAGAGTGATAAAGAAGGCCGAAAGGTAGGTCTTGATTCGGGCGGTTTGGGCAATTTGTACTATCTGAATAGGGGTGATTTGAATATGTTCTACGTAGGATGGCCCGATCTTTTTTAGTATAATTGACTCTAGGATGTGGGTAATAATTTGTCAGGCTGAATTGAGGGTTGTAACAGTGAGGGAGCGATGGAATAAATGATTATAGAATGTGGGGTCGTATTCTTTGGATATTACATGGCGTTTTGGGGACAGGGTTCAAAAAACTTTAGCTAAATCGTAAGCAATAATAAAGGCAGTAATTGTAATGATTAAGGCAGTTAATTTTATGAATGCGGGCATGGTGTGAATGTGGGGGTGGCTTGGTAGGGTGGTTTCAAAAATTAGGATTCCTGCCAGGATGGAGCCTATGGCAAGGCGCTTTAGTGAGTTCAATACTCGGCTATCGTTTTCGTCGCATGTAAGAATGGGGTTTATTCGAGGCTCTATTATGGAGGCAAAGTAAATTAAGCGCATGCTGTAAACTGCGGTGAAGGCAGTAGCAATGAGTGTTAAGAGGAGGGCTGTAGAATTTACATAAGATGTATTTGCTGCCTCGATGATGGCATCTTTAGAGTAGAAGCCGGCGAGAAATGGGGCTCCTATTAGGGCGAAACTACCGATGGAAAGGCATGAAGTTGTTATTGGAAGTGCATGTTGAAGTCCCCCCATATTTCGAATGTCTTGTTCGTCGTTAAGGGAGTGAATAACGAGGCCGGAACATAAAAACAGTATTGCTTTGAAAAATGCGTGGGTGCAGATATGAAAGAAGGCGAGGTAGGGGAGGTTGAGTCCGATGGCCACTATTATCAGGCCCAGTTGGCTGGAGGTGGAATAGGCAATGATTTTTTTAATATCATTTTGGGTTAAGGCGTATGTAGCGGCGTAAAATGTGGAGATAGCCCCAAGGCAGAGGCAGATTGTTAAGGCTGTGGAGTTTTGAGTTAAGAGTGGATGTACACGGATGAGAAGAAAAATGCCTGCCACCACCATAGTACTGGAATGCAGGAGTGCGGATACGGGTGTAGGGCCTTCTATTGCTGAGGCGAGTCAGGGGTGGAAGCCAAATTGGGCGGATTTGCTGGCTGCAGCTACGATAAAGCCAATTAGGAGCAGGGTAGAAGGGGGTATGGAGAGAATATAGGGGAGATTAATAGATTGGGCATGTGTTGCTAACCAGCAGAAGGCTATTAAGAATCCAATGTCACCTGCACGGTTATAAAGGACGGCTTGCAAAGCCGCGGTGGCAGCGTTTGCCCGGGCGTGATATCAGCCGATCAGCAAGAAGGACATAATTCCTACCCCTTCCCACCCCACGAAGAGGAGAAAAAGATTTCCGGAGCAGACAAGGGTAACTATAGCAAGGAGAAAAATTAATAAGTATTTGAAAAATAGGTTGATGTTGGGGTCAGTTTGTATGTATCAGGTAGAAAATTCTAGAATACTTCATGTAACTAGGAAGGCAACTGGGAGAAAAAGGAGGGCATATGAGTCAAATTGTGTGGTGAATGGGAAGCTTGAGGCTCCCAGGTGAAATCATGTTGCGTTGGCCGAGGTGTTAGCGTTGTCATCACTAAGGAAGAGGTAGAGGGGGATGAGGGAAATAAAAAATGCTGTCTTTACTGCATTTTGGGCTTGTAAGTAGAAGGTTTTTGTTTGCGAATTAGCAAGTGCATTAAGGATTATAATGATGGTTAGAATTGAGGTAGTTAATGCAACGAGGTTGGTGGGGGTGTGAGCCATAGATTCGTACTGGTGGTTAGAACAGCGCGTGTGAGCGAACCATGGAATCGAACCATGGTTGTGAGTAATTAGCAGTTCTCACTACACCAGGTAAGCTCGGTGAGTAAAGGGATTTTAACTCTTATTACTAGAATCACAATCTAGCGTTTTTATTAAACTATATTCACAGAAGATGAGCTCTGGGTTGAGGATAAGAAGAAGGCCTGGTAAAATATGTAGAAGAAGCAGGAGGTGTTCACGAATTTGGTAGGGGAATAGGGTTTTGATGTGGTTTGGGAGGGGGCCTCGTTGGGTGGTTCAAAGAACATAGAGGGTGTAGGCGGTTGTGAAAATTAAATTGAGAGCAACAATTAAAAAGGCGAGGGGGGATCAGCTATACAAAGAGATTATAATAAGCATTTCTCCTGTGAAGTTGATTGAGGGGGGAAGACCCATGTTTAGTAGTACAATAACTAATCATCATGCCCCGGCAAGGGGGAAGATTATTAGTGTTCCGCGAAGTAGGATTATAGTTCGGCTGTTTGTGCGTTCATAGGAGGTGTTGGCAAGGCAAAAGAGGGCTGAAGAGGTGAGGCCGTGGGCGATTATTATCACTATTGCACCTGAGTAGCTTCATGGGGAAGAGATCAGGACAGCGGCAACTACGAGGTTCATATGGCTGACTGATGATATGGCAATGAGTGATTTTAGATCTGTTTGTCGGAGGCAGAGAAGGGCAGTAGCTAGAATGCCCAGGATAGCGATGAGTATAATAGGTAGCGTTTGGCTCAGGCTGTTTTCTTGAAGCAGGGGGGATGTTCGGAGAATGCCGTACCCCCCAAGTTTGAGTAGGGTGCCCGCTAGTACTATAGAGCCTGCGATTGGGGCTTCTACGTGGGCTTTAGGGAGTCATAGGTGAAGGCAGTAAATTGGCAATTTAATGAGAAATGCTGCGTTGTAGGTCGCCCAAAATAAACCGGGGTAATTTGTTGAAGCTTGGGTAATGTGTAGGGTATGCGTTAGGGTTGGGAGTAGGGAACCGTGCACTGAATAGAATTTAGTAATTCAAATTATGAGGGGAACTGCTCCAAGCATTGTGTAAAATGCTAGATACATGCCGGCTTCCAGTCGTCGCTCTTGGGCGCCTCAGCGGGTGATAACGATTATAGTGGGTACTAGAGAGGCTTCAAAGAAGATAAAAAATAGTATTAAGTCTGGGGTTGTGAAGGCTAAGAGGGTTATAAGTTGTAGAAATGTGATGTTAAGAATATAAGTCCGTTGGCGGTTGATTGGTTCTAAGCGTATTTTGCTTTGGCTGGCTAGTATGGTGAGAGGAAATAACCAACAAGTTAGAATAGTGAGAGGGCCCGAAATTTTATCAATAAGGAATAGAGAGTTGGCGAAATTAAAGTCCGCAAGAAATATTCATGAGAGGGAGAAGAGTGTAATTAGGAAACCCTGGCCGGTGGCCAGGGTTCATATGTGCTTAGGGGGTGCTAGGAGAATCGTAGGAAAGACCGAGATTCAAGCAGATATGATAATTAACATTGTAGAAGGCTTAGGGTTTTAAGATTATCAGTGCCGTGAGAGCGGGCGGTGGCAATTATTAGAGAGAGGCCTAGGGCTGCTTCACAGGCTGATATTGTTAGTATAATTAGGGGGGATATAAAGGGGCCGATAGTTAGTTGGTTTGGTCAGAGGCTAAGGCCAATAAAGACGGTGAGTATCATGCCTTCTAAGCATAGGAGGGCGGATAAAAGGTGTATACGGTGAAAGGACAGGCCCGCGAGAACAATAGAAAACATTATAATTAGAAGAATAGTCATAGGGGTGCTATGGATTTAAACCATAATTAGTTGAGTCGAAATCAGCTGTCTTTTTTGGACTAGCACCCCATTCAGCTCATTCAAGGCCTCCTTGTATTCATTCGTAGATGAAGCCGAGGGTCAAAAGGATAATAATGATGGAGGCCCATATGATGGCTATGGTGGGGGTTGGGAGTTGGATAGCTCAGGGGGTGGGGAGTAGTAATGCGATTTCTAGGTCGAAGAGGAGAAAGAGAATAGCTACGAGGAAGAATCGCATGGAGTAAGGGAGACGGGCGGACCCAAGAGGGTCGAATCCGCACTCGTATGGAGATAGTTTTTCTGTATCAGGGGTAATGAGAGGGAGTCAGAAGCTGAGGATGGCTAAAATAATTGACAGGAGGGAGGCGATGGAGAAGAATATTAGCATTATTTTCTCTTGGGGTCTAACCAAGGCCGGGTAATTGGAAGTCACCTATACTGTTATACTAAGAAAACATGAGCCTCATCAGTAGATCGAAACATAGAGGAAAAGTCAGACAACATCTACAAAGTGTCAATATCAAGCGGCGGCTTCGAATCCAAAGTGGTGTTGCGAAGTAAAATGGAAGAGTAATTGACGGAGAAGGCAGGCAATAAGAAAAATTGAGCCGATAATAACATGTAAGCCGTGGAAGCCCGTGGCTACAAAGAATGTGGTGCCGTAAATTCCGTCTGCAATTGTGAAGGGGGCTTCATAATATTCTATGGCTTGGAGAAAAGTAAAGTAGAGGCCGAGGGTAACTGTGATACTAAGGGCTTGGAGGGTTCCTTTGCGGTCGGCTTGTATAATACTGTGGTGGGCTCAAGTGACAGAAACTCCGGAGGCGAGTAGGACAGCTGTGTTGAGAAGGGGAATCTCAAATGGGTTAAATGGGGTAATTCCTGTTGGGGGTCAGCATTCTCCTACATCTGGTGTAGGGGCAAGGCTGGCGTTATAAAATGCTCAAAAGAAGCCGATGAAGAAGAATACCTCAGAGGTAATAAATAGAATTATGCCATAGCGGAGACCTTTTTGTACAGGTGGGGTGTGGTGGCCTTGGAAGGTTCCCTCACGGACGACGTCTCGTCATCACTGGTATATTGTTAATAATATTAAGATAAGGCCTAAGGCTAGTACAGTTAAAGTGTTAAAGTGAAATCATGCGGCAAGGCCTGATGTTAATGAAAAAGCGGCGGCGGCTCCTGTTAAGGGTCAAGGGCTGGGGTTAACTATGTGGAAGGCGTGTGCTTGGTGGGCCATAAGTGTTTTCTTGTAAATACAGGCTTAAGAGTAGGATAAAGACATAAGCTTGGATTATAGCAACTGCAATTTCTAAGATTGTTAGGAGAATCAGGACTGTAAAGGTCAGTAGTGAGGTTAAGACAGACAAGGAAAAAATTGCGGATACAGCCGATGAAATTAAGTGAATAAGGAGGTGTCCTGCAGTAAGGTTAGCGGTGAGTCGAACACCTAGGGCTAAGGGTCGGATAAAGAGACTAATAGTTTCGATTAAGATTAATACTGGGATTAGAGGGGTTGGGGTTCCTTCTGGGAGGAAGTGTGCGAGGGAGTGGTTTAGTTGGTTGCGGAATCCTGTAAGAACAGTTGCTAATCAGAGTGGGACGGCCAGTCCTAGATTAACTGATAGTTGGGTTGTTGGTGTGAATGTATAAGGTAATAAGCCCAGTAAATTTATGCTTAGAAGGAAGGCTATTAAGGAGGCTAGAAGAAAAGCTCACTTATGGGCTGAGGTATTTAGAGGTAAGAGGAGTTGTTTAGTAAATAGGGTCAAGAATCAGTTTTGGAAGGTTAGAAGGCGGTTGTTTATTCATTTGGCAGAGGGGGTGGGGAATAATAACCAGGGGGTCAATATAGCTAAAAAAATGAGGGGGATGCCGAGTGAGGTTGTGGAGGCAAATTGGCTAAACAGATCTATTGTCATGGTCAGGTTCATAAATAATTACTTGTTTTAGTACTTTTAGGGTTAGGCTCATTGAGATTAATGTGGTTTAGGATTTTAGAGGGCGCTAGGAAGAGGAAAATTAGTCATACGAGGGCAAGGTAGCAGAGTCATGGAATTGGGTTAAGTTGTGGCATATCATTAAGGGTGGTTGGAATCACCTATCTACAGATTAAAAGGCTGTCGCTAACCTACAGCTTCTTAATGAGGCGTCTTGAGTAGTATTGATTCAGTTTAAGAAATTTGTTACTGGTAGGGCTTCAATAACAATTGGTATGAAGCTGTGATTAGCCCCACAGATTTCAGAGCATTGGCCATAATAGACTCCGGGGTGGGCAATGAGGAAGGAGGTTTGATTAAGTCGTCCTGGAATCGCGTCTGATTTTACGCCTAGGGCGGGGACAGCCCAGGAGTGAAGAACATCTTCAGCTGTAATAAGGATTCGTGTGGCTGTCCCGATAGGTGTGACCATTCGGTTGTCTACTTCTAGAAGGCGGAAGTGGCCGGGGTCTAAGTCTTTGGTGGGGACTATGTAAGAGTCAAAGTTTAAGTCGGTAAAGTCTGAGTATTCATAGCTTCAGTATCATTGGTGGCCGATTGTTTTTACAGTTATGTCTGGGTTGCTGATTTCATCTATCAGGTAAAGGATGCGTAGGGATGGTAGAGCAATTACGATGAGGATAATGGCTGGTATAATTGTCCAGACTATCTCAATTTCTTGGGCATCAATTGTATTAGTGCTAGAAAGTTTAGTTGTTATTAAAACAGAGATGATATATAGGACAAGTATACTAATTAAAAGTACTGCTATAAGGGCGTGGTCATGAAAGTGAAGTAGTTCTTCTATAATTGGGGAGGCTGCATCTTGGAAGCCGAGTTGGGTGGGGTGTGCCATAGAGGGATACAAGAGTTTAACTAGTAATTCTGCCTTGACAAGGCAGTGTTATATTTAACTAATCCCTCAAAGGAAGTGACAGAGAGGCTATGTGTCTGGCTTGAAACCGGGGTACGGGGGTTCAATTCCCTCCTTTCTTGCGCTAGTTTAATAGAGAAGGTTGATTCTTCAAATGTGTGATAATGAGGGGGGAATCCCAACACTCACTCGATATTGGTTGATGCTAGTTCTGCTCCCGGGAATAGGCGTTTGGCAGCGAAAGCTTCTCAAATAATAAATATCATTATGATTACAGCTACAAGGGAAATTAATGAGCCAATGGATGAGACTGTATTTCAGAGGGTATATGCGTCTGGGTAATCCGAATAACGGCGGGGCATTCCTGCTAGGCCAAGGAAGTGTTGAGGGAAAAATGTGAGATTTACCCCGGTGAATATTACAATGAAATGGATTTTGGCTCATAGTTTGTGAAGGGTGAAGCCCGTGAATAGGGGGAATCAGTGAACAAACCCGGCCATGATGGCAAAGACTGCTCCCATGGATAAAACGTAGTGAAAGTGGGCTACTACGTAGTATGTGTCATGAAGAACAATATCAATAGAGGAGTTTGCTAAAACAATGCCGGTAAGGCCTCCAACTGTGAATAGAAAAATAAACCCGAGGGCTCAAAGTATAGGGGCATCTCATTTAATAATACCTCCGTGCATTGTGGCCAGTCAGCTAAAGACTTTAACTCCTGTGGGGATGGCAATGATTATTGTGGCGGACGTGAAGTAAGCTCGTGTGTCCACATTCAGGTCGGTTGTAAACATATGATGGGCTCAGACAATAAAGCCCAAGAGGCCAATGGAGAGTATCGCCCACACTATGCCCATGTACCCGAAGGGTTCTTTCTTGCTGGAGTAGTAGGCTACTACGTGGGAAATAATACCAAAGCCTGGGAGAATTAGGATATAAACTTCAGGGTGGCCGAAGAATCAGAATAGGTGTTGGTAAAGTACCGGGTCTCCGCCCCCTGCTGGGTCAAAGAAGGTGGTGTTTAGGTTTCGGTCAGTAAGGAGTATGGTGATTCCGGCAGCTAGGACTGGGAGGGACAGAAGTAAAAGAACGGCGGTAATTAGGACTGATCAGACAAAGAGGGGTGTTTGATATTGTGTTGTTGATGCTGGTTTTATATTAATAATTGTTGTAATAAAATTAATAGCCCCCAGAATGGATGACACCCCAGCCAGGTGTAGTGAGAAGATAGCTAAGTCCACTGATGGGCCTGCGTGGGCTAAATTCCCGGCTAGGGGAGGATAAACTGTTCAGCCTGTGCCGGCCCCAGCTTCGACAGTAGAAGAAGCTAGGAGAAGGAAGAAAGACGGAGGTAGGAGTCAGAAGCTCATGTTGTTTATTCGGGGGAAGGCTATATCAGGGGCCCCGATTATTAGCGGGACTAGTCAATTTCCGAAGCCTCCAATTAGGATAGGCATGACTATAAAGAAAATTATTACGAATGCGTGTGCAGTAACGATGACGTTATAAATTTGGTCATCGCCGAGGAGGGTCCCAGGTTGGCTTAGTTCCGCTCGAATAAGCAGGCTTAGGCCTGTCCCGACCATGCCGGCTCAGGCACCAAAGATTAGATAAAGGGTTCCAATGTCTTTATGATTAGTAGAAAAGAATCAGCGGGTGAATATCACAGGTAAAGTGGCCGAGCAGGCGGCGGATTGTAGCTCCGAAGACAGAGGTTTGAGCCCTCTCCTTACCAGGCCTTGGGGTGTTAGCACGTGAGGTTGCAAACCTTAAAATGCAGGTTGATACCTGCCGGGGCTTCTCCCGTTTTTTTAAGAAGCGGGAGAAGTAGAATGAAGCTCGCTGGATAGAGTATTTAGCTGTTAACTAAAATATTGCGGGATCGAGGCCCGTCATTCTAGAAGGACTTTATCTTAATTTAAAGGGTCTGAGTTGCATTCAGAAGATGTAGGTTAATATCCTGCAAGTTCTACAGAAACTGAAGGGGTTTAACCTTCACTTAAGGCTTTGAAGGCCTTTGGTCTGTATTAGCCTAAGTTTCTATATAAGGAGGAGGGTTGGGGTAAGGGGGAGAAGAATAAGGGCAAGGGTATTTATGATAGCGGTTGACGAGTGTGATTTTGGGGGGGTTCGTCAGGTGGTCAGTGAGTTAGGGGTGTTTGGAGAGAGGGTCATAGTAACAATGTATGTTAGTCGTAAGTAAAAAAAGAGGGCTAATAAAGAGATGAATATGATTGTTGTGGCAAGTAGGGTTGCGTTTTGTTTGACTAGCTCAAGGGTGATTAAGAGTTTTGGGGCGAAGCCTGTAAGAGGAGGGAGGCCCGCTAGGGATAGCATAATAAGTATTGTAGTGGTAGAGAGGGTGGGGGTTTTTGATCATGAAGTGGAGATTTGTGATATTTTTGTTGCGGATACTGAAATTAGGGACATAAATATAGCGGCGGTTATAATGAGGTACAACACAAAGTTAAAGAGAGAAAGTTGGGGGTTAAATTTTAAAATAATAATAATCCATCCGAGGTGGCCGATAGAAGAAAAAGCTATAATTTTTCGAAGCTGAGTTTGGCCGATACCCCCTCACCCCCCAATTAGAATAGAGGTAAAACCTAGGGCAATTGTTAGGTTTAGGTTGAGGAGGTGTGAAGTTTGGAGAAGCAGTGTTATTGGGGCGATCTTCTGTCAGGTTGATAGGATTAATCCTGTAGGGAGTGAAATTCCTTGAAGAACTTCTGGTATTCAAAAGTGCAGTGGGGCTAAGCCTAGTTTTATTATGAGGGCAATGGAGAGGGCATTTATAGGTAGGTCTGTGAGAGAGCTAATATTTCACTCTCCTGTTTGTCATGCATTGATGAGGCTTGAGAATAAGATTAAGGCGGAAGCTGCGGCTTGGGTTAGGAAATATTTTGTGGCAGCTTCAATGGCTCGTGGGTGGGGCATTTTAGTTATTAATGGGATAATGGCAAGAGTATTAATTTCTAGGCCGATTCAGGCTAGAAGTCAATGGAAGCTAGATAGTGTGATAGTGGTTCCGATGGCGAGGCTTAATAGGAAGATTGTTAGGGCGAGGGGGTTAATTAGTAAAGGAAGGATTTTAACCAACATTGTTGGGGTATGGGCCCAAAAGCTTATTTAGCTTACCTTACTAAGGAGTAGTATAAAGGAAGTGCAAAGGGTTTTGATCTCTTAGGTGTAGGTTCGATTCCTACCTCTTTAAAGGAAGTGAGGGGGTTTGAACCCCTATGAGCCTCCCTATCAAGGAGGTCCTTAGCTTTCAGGCACGCTTCCAGGGTAGTGGCGGGGCGAGGAGGAGGGAAATTGGTATAGAAATATAAAGGATAACTAGGGCAAGTGTTAAGGGGAGAAAATTTTTTCACACAAGGTGCATGAGTTGATCGTAGCGAAATCGTGGGTATGAGGCTCGGATTCATAGGAAACAGAGAGACAGAATTGAGGCCTTAGTCATGAGTAGAGATGTGGATAGGGTTAATGATAGTATATGGGAGCCGAGGAAGATGACAGTTGAGAGGGTATTTATTATTAAAATATTGGCATACTCTGCGAGAAAAAATAAAGCGAAGGGTCCGCCTGCGTATTCAACATTGAAGCCTGAGACCAGTTCTGATTCCCCTTCTGTGAGATCGAAGGGGGCTCGGTTAGTTTCAGCGAGGGTGGAGACAAATCACATTAGAAATAGGGGTCAGAGGGGTAAAATAAATCATATAAATTCTTGTGAAGTGGTGAAGGACGAGAGGGTAAATCCCCCTGCTAGAAAAATGGCACATAAGATGATCAAGGCTAGGGTAACCTCATATGAGACGGTTTGAGCAACAGCTCGGAGGGCTCCGATTAAGGCGTACTTGGAGTTAGAGGCTCATCCTGAGCCTAAAATTGTATAAACGGTTAGGCTGGAGATGGCAAGGATAAATAAGATACTAAGGTTTAGGTCAGAGTAAGGGATAGGTATGGGAAATGGGATTCATATAATTATGGCAAGGGTTAGGGCGAGGGTGGGGGCCAAGATAAATAAGATCTGAGAGGATGTTGATGGACGGATGGGTTCTTTAATAAATAATTTTACGCCATCGGCGATTGGTTGTAAGAGGCCATATGGTCCGACAACATTGGGGCCCTTACGATGTTGTATGTAGCCTAAAATTTTTCGTTCAATTAGGGTTAGGAATGCTACTGCGAGTAGAATTGGGGCGATGTAAAGTAGTGGTAGGAGGTGCATGAGTAGAAGTTTCACAGTTAGTAAGGGGATTTGAACCCCGGTTTAAAGGACTTAGATCTTTTGCATTACCAAGCTCTGCCATACTAACAACCCTTGTTTAGGGTAATATATTAGGTCTTGGCTAATTAAGATTCCTTCATTAGTGGAAGATGATGGCTTGTTTGAGCATTGGCCATGTTGCCCCGGTCCTTTCGTACTGGGGGAAAGCCCTTTATAGATAGAAACCGACCTGGATTACTCCGGTCTGAACTCAGATCACGTAGGGTTTTAATCGTTGAACAAACGAACCTTTAGTAGCGGCTGCACCACCAGGATACCCTGATCCAACATCGAGGTCGTAAACCTACTTGTCGATATGGGCTCTTGAAGTAGATTGCGCTGTTATCCCCAGGGTAACTTGGTTCATTGATCGAATATCGGGTCATAAACATTAGTTTAGTAATTCTTAGAATTGTGTTTCGTGGATAAGGGTGTTAGCCCATTTGTTGTGGAGGTTAAATTGTACTCCGTGGTCCCCCCAACCTAAAACTAGCATACAGATTTCTTGTGTATAGTGGTGGGAGAGCACAGAGATGCATGATGAGTTTAAAGCTCCATGGGGTCTTCTCGTCTTATATTTTGATCCCCGCTTCTTCACGGGGAGATCAGTTTCACTGATTGGAAAAAGGAGACAGTATAGCCCTCGTAGTGCCGTTGATACGAGTCCTCATTTAAAGAACAAGTGATTATGCTACCTTCGCACGGTTAGGGTACCGCGGCCGTTGAACTTTGTCACTGGGCAGGCTGGACCTCTTATGTTTGTCAAGAGGCGATGTTTTTGGTAAACAGGCGAGGCTAAGATTTGCCGAGTTCCTTCTTTTTCTTTTAATCTTTCCTGGAATGTTCTAGTGTAAGGTTAACGCTGGGAGGTCGTAGGATTTTCTAGTAAGTGTTATTATGATCTTTGGCATCTGCGTTAATAACCAATAGATGGTCTATTTTGGTTTACGTTTACATTTAGGAGAAGGGCAGTTTCTTGTTACTAGTTCTAGCATGATAGCTTTTATAGGGGTATAAAATTGTTCAGTAATAATGAAGGGTTAGAGGGGGTTAGAGGAATTATGAGTAGGAAATAGTTAAGCTTTAACGCTTTTTTAAAGGTGGCTGCTTTTAGGCCCACTTTACTTAATTTACTCTTGTTTACCCTGTGTTGTAGGTTGTGTCCTGTTTCAAATAAGCTGTGCCCTATTTGAATGGCTCTTAAGCTTTGGGGTTTATTTGATATAATGAGGAAGCTTAAGGAGGAGCTAAAACTCTTTTCCTGAACAACCAGCTATCTCTAAGCTCGGTAGGCTTGTCACCTCTACTTAAGAATCTTCCCACTCTTTTGCAACAGAGACGGGTTGGCCCGTTAGGCTGTTCTGAAGTAGCTCGCTTAGTTTCGGGGTGTCAAACTGAAATTTTCATTTTGCTTGGGTAGACTGGCTAGACCATGATGCAAAAGGTACGAGGTGTAATCTCTGCTATTTGGGGCTTTAGGGTTATTTCATTTCTATTTCATTTTTCCCTTGCGGTACTTTATCTGAAGCGCTTAGAAATTTTTCGATCGCCTGTACTAAAATGTTAAAATGTTTTGTTTGTGTGGGGGAGGGTAAGGAGAAGTCATGCGAGTGCGTGGGCTAGATTTTAGGCTCAAAATGATCTGGGTTTAACAGATATTTCCTAGGTGTAAGCGAGGGGCTTTTGTTAAGCTACATTTTGTAGTATACCAAGTGCACTTTCCAGTACACTTACCATGTTACGACTTGCCTCTTCTAAAATGTGTGTGGTGGTTAGGGACAGGAAAATACTATTGAAGAGGGTGACGGGCGGTGTGTACGCGTCCCAGAGCCGAGTTAAAAAGAACACTCTACTTCCTTTTTACTACTAAATCCACCTTCATGACTAGGATTTCACATAGTCTTTCGTTTGTTCTAGATTAGAAATTGTAGCCCATTACTTCCCATTCCTTGAGCTGCACCTTGACCTGACGTGTTGATGGTAATATCATTAAGCCTACTGCTGGCGTTCACATGGTAAGCTTTCGACGGAGGTATACAGACTGATGAGCGAGGAATGGTCGGGTGAAGCGGGGATCATCGATTATAGAACAGGCTCCTCTAGTGGGGTGGGACACCGTCAAATCCTTTGGGTTTTAAGCATTGCTCGTAATCCCCGGGCGTTGGAGATGTAAGTTAATTGTTTACGGCTAGGCATAGTGGGGTATCTAATCCCAGTTTGTTTCCTAGCTGTCGTGTATTCAAGTGGGATGATTAGGATAACTTTCGTTTGTGTGTTTCTTAACAGCAAGCATAAAACTACTAAGTATTAATTTAACCCTAATTAGTGAGAACTTTAATCACGCTTAACGCCGGTAAGTATCAACTTGAGCCCATGGTGTAGCCGCGGCGGCTGGCACCGTGTTAGCCGGCCCTCTTTTCCCTGACTGAGTCAAGCTGTCGCTTATACGCAAAGTTAATCACTGCTGATCACCCTTGGGGGTGTGGTGAGACTAGGTGTTATGGGCAAGGGTCTGTGCCTGATACCAGCTCCTTTGCCTGGTGAAGGTTGAAAGGGCGTTCTCACTGGGGTGCTGAGACTTGCATGTGTAAGTTGAGAAAAAGATGATAATAAGGCTAGGACCAAACCTTTACACCCTCAGAACTTTTTAGGGTTCATCTTAGCGTTTTCAGCGCTATACTTTAAAGTTAAGCTATAAGAGT